GAAACCACACCGAAAAATGCCATTGCCAAAAAGTGACAAGGTAAAATTTCCATTTCTTCATGAAAATGAATGTCCCTTTTGAAGCCAGAATGGATCTTTTTTGATACCTAATATAATGCATGAAAGGTTCCTTGACCAACCGCGGGTTTGCCCCCCAATCCTTAATTTTAACAAAGACGTTCACAAGACGTTCTATTTTTATATAGAAATAGATTCGTTCAAGAAAAACTCCAGAAGATGTTGATCGTAAATGAAAAGATTGGTTACGTAGAAAGACGAAAATGGATTCATATTCACATACGTGAGAATTATATAAGAATAAGAATAATCTTTTATTTTTTTTTGAAGAAGGGGAACTGGCTTTCTTTGGAATAAGAAGACTATTCCAATTACAATATTCATTGAGAAAGACTCGTAATAAATGCAAGGAGGAAGCATCTTTTACGCAATAGCGAAGGATTTGAACCAAGATTTCCACATGAACAGGGCGAGGTATTACCATATCTAACACAAAATTAAAATGTGAAAAAGTGTCCTCGAAAAAGGGAAATATTGAATGAATTGATCGTAAATTCTGAGATTTTCCTATCTTGTTCGTTTCCCCTTCTAGACAGGATAGGAATTGTAAAGAAAATGGAATTTCGACAATAAAAGCAAACCCCTCTGATATGATTTGAGAATACAAATTCTTGTTGCGCCCCCAAAATGGATTTTGGTTAGAATCATTAGGAGAAATCAGAAAATGATTCTGTTGATACAGTCGAGTAATTAACCGTTTCACAATCAGTAAACTGGATTTATTGTCATAACCCGGATTTTCCGACAAAATCAATTTACTCAAAGCACGATTATGAGCAAATGCATAAATATACTCCTGAAAGATAAGTGGATACAGGAAGTCATGTTGTTCAGATCTCTCCAGCTGTAAATATCTTTGGATTTCCTCCATTTGAAATTCGATTTGAATTAAAGGTAGAAGATTGGGGAGTTATCAAATGATACATAGTGCGATACAGTCAAAACAAGGTATTCTGTAAAAATCGATACCTCGGGGACAGATAAACTAATCAACAGATTCTCTACCCTCTCCTTTTTCCATCCATTTCATTTAATTCGTCTATGTTTGTGTTATAGAATAACAAGATGGTTAGAAATCTTTTATTTTTTAAACCGAATCGCTCTTTTGATTTCGGAAAAAACTTTCTTTATCAATATACTGCTTCTTTTACACACGCATCTTCAGTCCATAATGGAGAATGTAAATAGTTAGGATTCATTAAAAAAAATAGAATCCACTCGTGGAGTGATAAGTGCTTCCCGTATCAGGCACCAATTTCTTTTTAACGTCTAGTTAGATCGGGAAATTATTCAAATTAAGAACAGAAGCCGGTTGCTTTTTCTTTCTGATAATTAATTGAAGCCACAGGGCTCCTATCCATTTATTCATTCGACCCAACTTTCTTTTGTTCCGTTCCAAGAATTCGAAAAAGGTTTTATACCAATCCGATAAGAATGAAATATCCTCAGAACTCTCCATTGATACGACATGCTATTTTTTCCATTTATTCCCTTTCAGGATCAGTCGCGGTCTTCCAAAGTTTACCAAGGTTACGGACGAATTCGTCACTTCATCCAAATGTGTAAAAGATTCTAGCCGCACTTAAAAGCCGAGTACTCTACCGTTGAGTTAGCAACCCGAAAAAAAAACAAACATAGATTAAACAAAACCTCAACAAAGGGTGTATAGATACAATCAAATTCAATTAAATTGATTTTAAACAAAGAGAAAAAAAGATATTATACAAACTAATCAAACCCATGAGTTAACAAATCTAAAAAAAAAAAACAGATTTTATAATGGATTCAAAACATAAAAATGAAGTGATTCGATGAAAATACAAGAAATTGTCAGATAAAATAAAAGAAAAAAAAAGATACAGCATTGTGAAAATGGATAGAGCATCTCTTATGTTATCTAGCTTTCTTTCAATCAAAAAAACCTCTTGTATCAAAGAAAACATCATTTGAATAAGATAAAGTAACAAAACTATGGGACAAAAAGAAATAGACCCGGATCGCTTATCACGATGAATTATATTTGTTCAATACACTGTTGTCAATATAAATGTTGAGAAAAGAATATATTGGAAAAGAGAAATTACATGAAATAAAATCCTTTTTTAAATCCTTTGAATTTCAATTTAACAATGAAATACAATAATATTCAAAATTGTCTTGGATTGACACTACATATCTAATCTACATAGATAGAAAAAGTATAAATCGAAGAATAAAAAAGGAAGAATTCAAAAAAAATATCGGATTTTTTAGTCCCTAATGCTAATGTATTTGATCAATCTAAGTGGACTAAGCAAAGTAGATTCCTTGTTCTTGCTTAGTCGAGTTCCAATGAAAACCACACAATTAAATAAAGGAAATGCGGAAATTTGATATTTATAAGATCAATCAATTTGGTCATTCTAGACCATCTAGACCATACCATAAGATTCGACAGAATCTATGATAAATAAATATGAATATGGAAGAAAAAAAGAAAAAGGGGGGCAAGTAGAAAAAAGTTAGACAAAGTTATATACAAGTCGCTACCCCCCCTGGTATTTCTTTAATTGAATTTCATTTGATTAGGCGGAAGTTCCTTAAAAACTTCGGCTTTCTTTAAAAGATTCTGAACAGTTCCCGTGGGTTGAGCACCCCTTTCAAGGAAATATAGAATAAGAGGAACATTTAAAAAAGTTTGATTCTTCATTGGATCATAAAAGCCCACCCTTCTAAGATCTTTTCCTTCTCTTCGGGATCGAACATCAATTGCAACGATTCGATAGATGGCTCATTGGGATAGATGTAGATGAACAATACCCCCCCTAGAACCGTATAGGAAGTTTTCTCCTCGTACAGCTCGCGAAAAAATGATTTGATTCGAAGTTTTGTCTATATATGCAATTCTAATAAATTAAATGACAAATGCGCCCATAAAATAAATTAGACTATGATTTCAGTCTTTTTTTCTTCCTGAAAATGAAAAATAAACCATTCGTACTCATAACTCAAGTTGGATAACTCTCAAATAGTTCAAAGGAAAAATCTTTAGTCAATTTCATTTATTGAGTCGTCTTTACTCCCTTTTGTTTGTCTCGTTTAAACCATTTCAAATTCTATTTGGATTCTTTAGTCCGATCCAGTTATTGAGACGATTGAGACAATTAAAAGGGTGTTTCCTTGTTCTTAGATCCTTTCCTTACTTTTAATCATTGGGTTTAGACATTACTTCGGTGTTTCTTAATTCTTTCAAAATAAAATGGCAGCAACATACCCCCTTTTGATTTCTTTCGATCAAAAAATCCTATGGACAGTCGATTCCCACGTGATACACTTTGAATCGAAAAATTGGAATCAATTTCAACAAGTTTTGCTTTTGAATTGGAAACTTGCTCGAATTGGATCCTTTCGATTCCTATATATGTTCGATATATTTACGAAGTTGTTACTCCAATTGATTGGCATTAACCCTAGATCCTTGCCCCCGAGAAATGAATTAATATTTTCTATTCGAGCTCCAGCGTGCACTATTTACAACCCAACAAAAAACGAAGGGTTCGGGTGTAACAGAACAAACAATGTCGAGCCAAGAGCACCCTTATTCCTAGACAAATCAAAAATGGTGGATGTAAAAATCCACAACGGATCGTGTCCTTCAAGTCGCACGTTGCTTTCTACCACATCGTTTCAAACGAAGTTTTACCATAACATTCCTCTAATTTGGAACCGGTATGAAATTGATTCAATTATGGAATCATGAATAGTCAGTGGTTCAGCTGTCCATAGACATCGTAATCTAGACTTTTCTTCTATATATGAATATATGATATGTGGAACTATTTTTCTGAAAAAGTCTTAGCAAGACGGCATTTTTAACATACATAAATAATATATAGATCCGAGAAAAAAATAGAAATAGAGAAACGAATAACTTTTCACTTTTTGAATCTGCATCTTCAAGTGACTCAATAGGATAGATTAAATGATTTCTTACTTTTTCAAAGCTTCCACGTACAAGGAATCTTTCGAATTGAAAAGGTTTCCTATTTCTACATCATTATTATTATTAAATGGAATTTGAAGAAAATTGGACAATAAGCATCACCTTTTATCTTTATAGGAGGATCGGTCGTTCTTTTTGAATTGACTCATCACTGATTGAATTTCAAATATAAATTTGAAAGGGGAGGTTCTTCGTATCTATCAGATAGACTGAACAATTGTCACTGTTATAGATATTCTAGATTATCGAATATCTATAATTTTAGTTTAAATAATTTAAGGATTACAAATCTTTTTCACAAAGAACCAAAAATTTTCTTGTCATTGAAATAGAATGATACGTAACATTTATATAATTATATTATACGATTGATATGTATTTGGTTTAAATGGGGTTGAGGAATATTGACTCTTGTGAGAAAGTGAATACAAAGGGATAGGATAAATAACCCCTGCCTCAAGCCTTAAATAGATAATAGATTTCTAATTTTTCATTCGAGTCAAACACGAAATACCTAAATCAAATTAGATTCAAAGAAAAAACATCAGCTCCATAACATATTTCTATATAATATGGAACTTGATCATTTATTAATGAAATTGGAACAGACACAGATATTCAAATTAATATGGATTAACTCCTACCCACTCCCCTATTTCTTTCTATAGTAATAATGGAGCATAAAAAATGGACTGCGCTGGGACGGAAGGATTCGAACCTCCGGATAGCGGGACCAAAACCCGTTGCCTTACCACTTGGCCACGCCCCATTTCAATTTCTAATCGACACTAAGAAACAATAATATTGGTATTGCTTGTTTGTCAACTCGAGTCCAAATATCTATAGATCTATAGAATCGATTGGTACTAGGCTTTTGATACATATAGATATAGAATTCAACTTAATTTATTGATCATTACATAGAATTCAATTAAGATATTGTATGAAAGTATGATTTCTTCTATCCTCCTTTGAGAATTGGAGGATTTTTGGTTGGGTGGATTCAAAGAAAAAGAAGGGTTTTTGTCTACCTTACTTACTTTCTTTTTCCTTATAGCAAAAACGCAACCAAAATGCAATTATCTCCAATAAAAAAATGTCTGTTATGCTTAATATCGTTAGTTTGATCTGTATTTGTATTAATTCTCCCTTTTATTCGAGTAGTTTTTTCTTCGGCAAATTGCCCGAAGCCTATGCTTTTTTGAATCCAATCGTGGATGTTATGCCAGTCATACCTTTGTTTTTTTTTCTCTTAGCTTTTGTTTGGCAAGCTGCTGTAAGTTTTCGATGAGATCCTGAATAATAATATCCTAGAAAATGTATGATTTCCTCGATAAAAAAAATTCTAACAATTGAAAAAATAAGATAAGTTTTAGAGTATGAACCCTCGATTCACACGCTGAAATTCGTGTATAGTCGACAAAACCCAGGCTTACCCTCATTTCCTCATTTTTGACCCCTTTCCAGTGAAAGACCCTAACCCTATTAGGGTCTCCCACAATATAATATCTAATTTGGATATAAACCGAAATTTGGGTTAATAAAAAACAAATGAATTTGTGACAATGTATTTCTAGAAAAACCCCATTTCTTTAGGATATGTGGTAGAAAACATAGAAGATCTATTCTCTTTTTTTTTTTGCAAAAAAACCATCTTGGAGATTGTGTAATGCTTACTCTGAAACTATTCGTTTATACCGTAGTGATATTTTTTGTGTCTCTCTTTATCTTTGGATTCCTATCTAATGATCCAGGGCGAAATCCTGGACGTGAAGAATAAAATACAGGGGGTTTTCCTTGGTTTTAGTTAATTTTCAAATTTTCTTAGGATTTTATCTATTCTACACGTTTCACTAAGATTTTCAAAATTTGAAAAAAACCAAATAAATTCATCAACGGAAAGAGAGGGATTCGAACCCTCGGTACGAATAACTCGTACAACGGATTAGCAATCCGACGCTTTAGTCCACTCAGCCATCTCTCCCAATTGAAAAAGATAATTACTACATTACACATAATGTAAAGAATCTTTCTTCTTTCTCTATTCTATTATATAGAGATCCATAAATCGGGAATTTCCTTTATCTAAAAGATGGGCTCGACCGCCCGAACAATCGAACTAAAAAAAAAAAAAATCAGCAAGACCCTTTTGTGTTGATTTAGTTCGAAAGGCCCTTCTTATTCTCATGGCCCGGCCCGGTCAGTACCTAGCCGGGCTCTTTTTTTTGTTCCAACGAATTATAATGATTTATCTGATATCTCATTTGAAAACAAAAAAAACTTTTGTTATTATATTATTATATGCAATTGAATATTTTATATTCAAGCAACAAAAAAAAGAACAAAGACTATTTACATTCTTTTTCTTGTTATATTTTACCAAACTCAAAAAGAAACTATCGATTCTTCCACCATTTTAATTTGGATCTCCCCGCAAAAAAAAGTGCAACGTTCTCATTTTGATGATTCTTTGATGATCCTATCTTGATCATGCTCAATGATCTTGTTCGACAAAAGATCCATTTGTATACAATAATCATATTGTAGCGGGTATAGTTTAGTGGTAAAAGTGTGATTCGTTCTATTAACTGTTAATAGTTAAAGGGTCTTTCGGTTTTATTCATATTCCGACCAAAAACTTTATTTCTTAAAAAGATTTAATCCTTTACCTCTCAATGAGAAATTCGAGAAAAAAATACGAATTCTCGTGATTTGTATCCATGCGTCACTTATAAATTGAAAAGTTGGATTATGAAATTGCGAAACATAATTTTTGAATTGGACCAAAAATTCCAATTGAATAAGTATGAGTAAAGGATCCATGGCAGAAGATAGAAAGTCCATTTTGAATCGTAACTAAATCTTCCATTTTTTTTTTCTAAAGAAATAAATTGGAGCAAAATAGCTATTCAACGACGACTTTGGTTTACTAGAGACATCGACATATTGTTTTAGCTCGGTGGAAACAAAATCCTTTTCCTTAGGATCCTCTCAAATAGAAATAGAGAACGAAGTAACTAGAAAGATTGTTAGAATCACCTTCTTCTAGAAGGATCATCTAGAAAGCGATTCATTTTGTTTGTATTCAAACAAAAAGCTGACGTAGGTGTTATGGGTATCTTTTTGTTCATTTTGTTCACATCTTAGATCTATGAATTTACTCATATTCCATAAAGGAGCCGAATGAAACCAAAGTTTCATGTTCGGTTTTGAATTAGAGACGTTCAAAGCAATGAATTGAACGTCGACTATAACCCCTAGCCTTCCAAGCTAACGATGCGGGTTCGATTCCCGCTACCCGCTTATTTCCTTTTTTCTAAATATTCTATTCGAATTCTATTCTAGAATAGATAAAATCTATTTTAATTACGATTAGTGAATCATTGAATATACAATTCCAAAAATGATCTCACATATAATCTAATCCTATTTTTTTTTTC